CTAACCACTCATTAAAGTCATCAACTCAACTGTTATTATACTACGTATTCTGTAATATACTACCAATATCGCTAATCCTATTGAGGATTCTGCTGCCGCAACAGTTAAAATTAATAATGAAAAAATTTGACCTACAATATCATCTAATAAAATTGAGGAAAAAATGAGATTGAAACTTACAGCTAAAAACATCATTTCTAGAGACATTAACATTACTAAAATATTCCTTTGATTTAAAAATATACCTGTAATACTTATTAGGAATAACAAAGTTGATGTATTAATGTAATTAATTTGTTCGTACATATAATTCAATATTTTAATTTTTAAGTAGGGTAGTAGAATTTTTGTGTTAAAATAATCCAGCCGCAGGTTCCCCTACGGCTACCTTGTTACGACTTCACTTCAGTCCTTTTTTCATCTTAAATTATTAATTTTTCAACAAAATAAATTCCCATAGCGTGACGGGCGGTGTGTACAAGACCTAAGAACAAATTCACCGTGACGTTCTTATTTACGATTACTAGCAATTCCATCTTCATATTTTCGAGTTTCAGAAAACAATCCGTACTTGATTTTATTTAAAGTTTAATTTTGATTTACAACACCACACTTTTTGAGAAAATCATTGTAGCACATGAAAGTAGCCCAATTTATTAGGGTCATGAAGACTTGACGTCATCCTCACCTTCCTTTGATATATCTTCAACGGTTTACATTCTAAAATGTACGAGGGTTTTGTCCGTTTATTGGAATAAACCAAACGCTTCACAGCACGGACTGACGGCAGCCATGCAACACCTGTATATTATACAAAAATTGGTAAGATTTTGCGCGTATTGTCGATTTAAACCACATGCTCCACTGCTTGTGTAGGTCCCCGTCAATTCCTTTGAGTTTTAGCCTTGCGGCCGTAGTTCCCAGGCGGAGTGTTTTAGCCTTAACTTAACCCCATAATTTTAAAATCACAAGATTAACACTCATTGTTCAGGGCATGGACTACAGGGGTATCTAATCCCTTTTGCTACCCATGCTTTAATATCTCAGTGTCAGTTTTAATTTAGATTATTGCCTCCGCTATTGAGATTCTTTTAAATATCAATACATTTTACTGTTCCATTTAAAATTCTATAATCTTCATTTAAACTCAAGAATATTAGTTTATTAATCACCTCCAACATAAAATTTAAGATTTAAATTAAAAATTAATATTCAACCTACATATCCTTTACGCCCAATTAATCCGAATAACGTTTGCCCTCCTCGTTTTACCGCGGCTGCTGGCACGAAATTAGCCAGGACTTTTTCAGATAATCATTATTTATACCTTAAAATATGTTTTACAGTTAATTACTTTAATCACATACTTGATCTAGCTGGGTCAAGCTTTCGCTCATTGCCCAATATTCCTCACTGCTGCCTTTTAATAAAGTCTGGACCGTTTTTCAGTTCCAATGTGGTTATTCATCCTCACAGATCAACTAAAGATCGTAAGCTTGGTGGGCTTTCATTCACCAACGACTTAATCTTGCATAGACTTTTTTAGACTGAATTTAATCTTTGCATACATTTCGTAATTTTTCTAAAATCAATTTCTATGTTTTACTCACCCGTACGCCAATTAATTTTGACTTGCATGTGTTAAGCTAATCTATAACGTTCATTCTGAGCTAGGATCAAACTCTTTTATCTATGATTATAAAAATTTTGTAATTATCTTACTACCCTATAATAATTTATGTTGACATTTATAAGCTCAAAACTGTAAAACTTGAACGGTTCCTACCTCTAAGTTTGCTAAATCTCAAATAATTCTAGAATTTAATTTGAAATGATAAACAACCTTAAGATTTTTTATTAAATTGTAATTAAAAAAGAAAGAATTTAAATTTTTTGTAATTATTTTTCTGTTGTCATTTAGTAACATATCTAATATTTGCATTTACGGGAATAGGATTTGAACCTATAATTTTAGAACATGAACCTAATGAGTTACCATTTACTCTATCCCGTTTTACTCCTAGTGAGATTCGAACTCACATTTATACTACGAAAAAGTACTGCCTTAAACCATTAAACGATAGGAGCAAAATTATTATTGATTTTTTTGCCATATTTCGAGCGGGCAGATTTCCGATTCTTCACTGATGTTAAATCGTATTTACCTCGTACAAAGTGATAAAAAACTCCCGGTAAATCTTTGACCCTACCTCCACGAACTAGTACCAATGAATGTTCTTGTAAAGAATGACCTTCGCCTGGAATGTATCCGATTACAGACTTACCAGATGTTAATTGAACTTTAGCAACTTTTCTTTCAGCAGAGTTAGGTTTTTTAGGATTTATAGTGTAGACACGAATACAAACCCCTTTTTTTTGAGGATTTTTTGCCAGTGCAATTGAGCGTTTTTTAACTTTCAACCTAGATCTTGTTTTTTTCAATAATTGCTTCAAAGTGGGCATAAATTTGTTCTGTTATTTGATTTATTAAACGTAGACATACAAAAAAATAGAGAAACTCAAAAGAGAAAAATAGTAAAACAAATATTAAGAACTGAAAAACTGCATCCGGAGGTAAAATAAGACACAATATACACGTAAAACAGAACACGTTTAACTTTCGATAATCCTTTATCAAGTAATATTTGAATTTAAGTAGTCAAAAAAACTTGAATATAATAAAGCAAAACACTAAATTTAATATTATAAAATTAAATAAGTAATGAAATTCTATTACCCAAATTATATACTTTAAAAGATTAAGTTGTACATCTAAATTAAGTAAAATTTTATCATAATTACTAATGGAATGGAATTCTATTAGTAATTGCAGAATATTTGGTAAGAAACTAAAATGATTTAAAACTCAGGAAAATAAACTTATTAGAAAAACGTAAACACAAACTGTTTTAATATAATATATTTGATATTTGTATCAACCAACCTTAAAAAACTGACTTAATTGAAACATCAGAAATGGTCACACAATTGAAAAAGAAATTGAAAAAATTAAAAATCATAGTAATTCTATTAAATCAGTTACTTCTACTAATGTAAATTTCTTGTACAAATAAGCAAGTGGAATTATTTCAATAAGAATAATTGTATCAAATTTAATTGTTACAACCAATATTATAAATAATATACTAATAACAGTATAAAAGCCCCTATAAAAAAATTCATTTGAGTAAATAATAATTGGAAACATTAACAATTCAAATACAAATTTTTAAGTGCATTAGGATTCGAACCTAAGATCGATAAATTAAAAGTTTATTGCTTTAACCATTTAGCTATACACTCTTTTCTTTGTGTTTGGAAAGAGTTGAACTTTCAATCTTTAAATTCGTAATTTAATACTTTATCCAATTAAGTTACAAACACAATATTTGAGTAATAATGGATTCGAACCATTAACCTTTTCAATGTAAACGAAATACTCTACCAATTGAGTTAATTACCCTTCCTAACTTCCTGGGCAGGATTCGAACCTACAATCTAGTAGTTAACAGCTACTCGCTTTAACCATTTAGCTACCAGGAATTGTGCGATACACCTTCCCTTCTATAGTGGTCTTTTATTCATCGGTTATGAGCATAAGTTTTTATGCTCATAACCGATGAATAAAAGACCACTATAGAAGGGGGTATAGTTTAGATGGTAAAACATATGTTTTGCATACATAAGATCATCGGTTCGAGTCCGATTATTTCCAAATAATTACGAAATGTTTTGCCCATCAAATTTTAAGCTTCACACAAATTTTATCGTAAGTTTTGATAAGCTTGATAAGCACATAACTACTTTAGAAAATTCTATAAAACCTCCTAATTTAAATGTTTTTAAACTGGAAAACGCGGAAAATTTGATCTTAAACCCTGAGATTTTGCGAGGTATTTTTTTTATAGGGTTAGTTATTAATCAACGAATTTTAGTTATTTCTAAAAATTACAATTTAAATTGTAATTTAAGTTTATGCGATCGGAAATTGGTTTTAACTATAGATTGGTTATTAAATTTAGCGTTAATAATTGAATCTGATCTTGATAGATTAATCCTCTTTGATTTCTCTTTGATTCAAATCTTTCTCCCGCTAATTACGTTTTGTAATTTGGCTTTTCCAGCAAAAATTACAAGTCAGTTAAGATTAGTTGGTAGGCATGTATAATTATTATTTACGTAATTAGGAGAATAGCTTAATTTGGTAGAGCTCTGGTTTTCAAAACCAAGGGTTGAGGGTTCGAATCCTTCTTCTCCTGATTAAAACAAAACAAAATGTCTAAGTATATTTTTATCTCAAGCCCGTTGGAGCAGTTTGAAATTGTTACCATTTTACCTATATCAATTGCAGGCGTTAATTTGTCATTAATTAATTCATCCGTTTTTATGATTTTAGCGCTTTTTCTTTCTTCATTTTGATTAAGTTTGAGTTTTTACAAAGGAAATTTAATACCTACTAGCTGACAATTAGTAAAGGAATACTCTTATGAAATAACAGCAAATATGCTTCAAGAAAATCTTGGAGCTAAAGGGGAATTTTATTTTCCTTTTATATTTAACTTACATTTATTTTTACTATTTTGTAATTTAATTGGGATGGTGCCATATAGTTTTACTGTTACAAGCCATATTATATTTACTTTTAGTTTAGCCTTATCTATTTTTATAGGGGTAAACATAATTGGACTTCAAACTCATGGTATAAAATTCTTTTCTTTATTTTTACCTCGCGGGGTACCTTTAATTATTGTACCTTTAATTATTACAATTGAATTACTTTCTTACACAGTCAAAGTATTTACGCTTTCAATTCGATTATTCGCCAATATGACATCAGGTCATACTTTACTGAAGATCATTGCTGGATTTGCATGAACTATGTTGTCAGCTGGTGGGTTATTAGCTGTATTCCATCTTATTCCTTTGGGGCTTCTTGTAGCCTTAACAGGGTTAGAATTAGCGATCTCAGCTCTTCAAGCTTACGTTTTTACTTTATTAACTTGTATTTATTTAAATGACGTCCTAGATTTACATTAAAATGCCACAATTAGATCGTATAATTATATTCCCACAAGTTTTTTGATTACTTGTAATTTTTACTATGTTTTATATCATGTTAACTCATTTTTTCCTTCCAAGATTTTTAAAATCTTTAAAAACTCGAAAAGAAATAGTTAAAATCAACGAATTAGAAGCTTCATTAATATCTAAAAGATCAGCTGACAGTCAAGCTAAACTAAAATTTTTACTTTTAAATCATTTGAGTACTTTAAAGAAAATTTTTTCTATGAATTTAGCTTTAAATATTTCTAACACTAAAAGTTTAAATACGCAATCTGTTGATGAGTTAATATGTGTAATGGTTAAAAATTCAATATTATTTTGCAACTCTCAAATTTTAGATTCTATCTGCATTAAGGTTAAATCAGTTTATTTTAAATAAATAATATTTATTATGTATATCACAATAATTTTATTACCCTTATTAGGCTCTTTAGTTTCTGGATTTGGGGGTCGTTGATTAGGCCGTTATGGGGCGAGTGTATTCTCGACAACTTGTGTGGTAAGTTCTTTTTTCCTGTCCTTACTAACTTTTTATGAGGTAGGGTTTTGTAATACTATTTGCCATATTTCTTTACTGTCTTGAATTGACACGGAAGTGCTTTCAGTAAATTGAGGCTTTTTGTTTGACTCGGTAACTGTAGTAATGTTACTTGTAATTACATCAATTTCAAGCTTAGTACATTTGTATTCGATCGGTTACATGGAAACCGACCCTCATTGCCCTAGATTTATGGCTTACTTAGAAATTTTTACTTTTTTTATGCTAATTTTAGTTACAGCAGACAATATTTTACAGATGTTTCTTGGCTGAGAAGGGGTTGGTTTAGCATCTTATCTGTTAATAAATTTTTGATTTACCCGCTTAGCGGCGAATCAATCAGCAATAAAAGCATTAGTTGTAAATAGAGTTGGTGACTTTGGGTTAAGTCTTGCTATATTCGTTATTTTTTATACATTTAGTTCTGTTGAATATTTAACAATTTTTTCTGTAGTACCGTTTTTTCAAGATTATTACTTTTCTTTTTTACAATTTCAAATTAGTAGCATAGCAGTAATAGGATTTTTACTCTTTGTAGGCGCGGTTGGAAAATCAGCACAGTTAGGTTTACATACTTGACTTCCAGATGCGATGGAAGGACCAACTCCCGTTTCAGCTTTGATTCACGCTGCTACGATGGTAACAGCAGGGGTTTTTTTAATGATTCGTTTTTCCCCATTAACAGAGTATTCAGTTTTTGTATTACGTGTTCTAATTATATTTGGCGCGTTAACAGCTATTTTTGCTGCTATGGTTGGGGTATTTCAAAATGATTTAAAGAGAGTTATTGCGTACTCAACTTGTAGTCAATTAGGTTATATGATATTTGCTTGTGGCTTATCTTGTTATAACATAAGTTTGTTTCATTTGATGAATCATGCTTTTTTTAAAGCCTTACTTTTTTTAAGTGCGGGTTCAGTTATTCATGCAGTTTCAGACGAACAAGATATGAGAAGAATGGGCTCTTTAAGAAAAACTTTACCTTTGACTTACTCAGTTATGCTAATAGGCTCATTAGCGTTATCCGGGTTTCCTTTCTTAGCTGGTTTCTATTCAAAAGATTTTATCTTAGAGATGTCTCAAGTACTATCAAACTCTAATTTAAATAATGATTTGAGTAATTTGGCTTGTTGGATGGGTAGTTTATCAGTTTTTTTTACAGCTTTCTATTCTTTTCGCTTACTGTATCTAACATTTATTAATAATTGTAATATGAGCAGAGTTAGTATTAATTCTGCTCACGAATCAAATTTACTAATATTAATACCTTTATTTGTTTTAGCCTTTGGTAGCCTTTTTGTTGGATATCTTTGTAGGGATTTTTTTATAGGCTTAGGAGCAGATTTTTGAAAATCTTCTATTTTTAATTTACCTAATTATTCTAATCAGATTGAAGCAGAGCATTTGGAGACTAAAATTAAATGATTTCCTTTTCTTCTAAGCATCTCCGGGATAATATTAGCATCATTTTTGAATATTATAGCTTACAGATGATATAAAAATGTAAAAACTTACAGTTTTTTGGCATTTTTATTAAACAAAAAATGATATTGGGATTCTGTTTATAACAAATTTTTAATCAGACCTATTTTAAATTTTGGATATAATGTTTCTTTTAAAAATTTGGATCGGGGGTTCATTGAAATAATAGGTCCTTATGGTTTAACGAAAGTTATTCCCTTATGAGCAGGTATATTAAAGCAAATTCAAACAGGTCAGATAACTCATTATTTATTCTTTACAATTTTAGGTTTGTGTTTTTTCTTAAATCAAATAATAATCTCTTTACCGTTTATTTTATATTTAGTATTAATATTCTTAATTTAATTTCGAGTCTATAGCTTAAGGGTTAGAGCGTACGCGTGCGGCACGTTAGTATTAAACTATAAAATAGCAAATACTCATTAATAAATTGATTTTTTTAGATAAGTGTAAGTCTTATCACTGTTAATCCAAGTGTATAATTTAATTTATAATTGTATTAAAATTAAAGCTAAATTTAATAAGTGAGTTTAAGGATACGAACAGAAATTTACTGAAAGCATCGTAACTCTAATTCGATAAAAACAAGCTGGGGAGCGTATACTTAGCTGGATTAACTTAATTTTTGGTGTAAAGTAAAATCCTATAAAACTTTAAAAATAAAAAAATCGAAACGTGTGTTAAGGAAAGATATTTAAGCAAAAGCTTTTGTGTAATGCAAAAAGATAGGCTTTCAATATCTGCGAATAAATTCGTTGGAGCTGTATGACAGGAAACTGTCTTGTACAGTTTTAAGCAGAGGTAATTTTTATCGATTGTAACTTGATAAGCGTAAGGTTGATTGTTCGAATCAATCTAGACTCAAAAAAATTATGTAGATGACTATAGAATTATTTAATCCTTTACTACTTACTTCTTTAACTCCTTTTTTTGGCGTTATAATTTTATATTTCATTCCTCCTACAAATGTATATTTATGTCGATTAGTTGTGCTTTATGTTTCTTGCTTAACTTTTATCTGATCTCTTTTTATTTGAATAGGATTTGATTCAAATACTTCTTTGTTTCAGTTTACTTATACAGCTAATTGATTAAAAGGGTGAAACATTTATTATACAATTGGAATTGATGGTATATCGTTATTTTTTATTCTTTTAACAACTTTTCTTACTATAATTTGTATTTTAATTAGTTGAAATTCCATACAAATTTTGGTAAAGGAGTATTTAGCGTGTTTCTTATTGTTAGAATTTTGCCTTATTCAAGTTTTTAGCGTTTTGGATTTATTATTTTTCTATATTTTCTTTGAGAGCGTACTAATCCCGATGTTTTTGATTATAGGAATTTGAGGGTCTCGCTTAAGAAAGATACGAGCAGCTTATCAACTTTTTTTATATACATTAATTGGATCTTTATTAATGCTTTTAGGCTTAATTTGTGTTTATTTCCAAACTGGCACAACTGATATTCAATTATTATGACAGGTTCAATTCTCAGACTTTAGGCAATTAATTCTTTGATTAGCGTTCTTTGCAAGCTTCGCAGTTAAAATTCCAATGATACCATTTCATATTTGATTACCGGAAGCTCATGCTGAAGCACCAACTGCAGGTTCAGTTATTTTAGCTGGTATATTACTAAAAATAGGAGGTTTTGGTTTTTTACGTTTTTCTTTACCTCTATTTCCTTCAGCATCAATTTTCTTTACTCCCTTTGTTTTTTCATTAAGCTTAATTGCTGTAATTTATGCCTCATTAACTACATTACGACAAGTTGATTTAAAAAAAATTATAGCCTATTCATCTATTTCACATATGGGTTTTGTAACAATTGGGATTTTTTCTCTTACACTTCAAGGAATTGAAGGTAGTCTATTGCTTATGATTAGTCATGGTTTGGTTTCAAGCGCTCTCTTTTTGTGTATTGGGTTTCTTTATGATCGCCATAAGACTAGAATTATTAAATACTATAATGGTTTAATTCAAGTAATGCCTATTTTTGGTATATTTTTTCTATTTTTCTCTTTTACAAACTTAGGATTTCCAGGCACAAGTAGTTTTGTAGGTGAATTTTTAGTTTTATTTGGGGTATTTCAATCAAGTGTATTTGTAACAATTTTAGCAAGTTTAGGGATGATTTTAGGTGCATCTTATTCCATTTGATTATTTAACAGAATTATATTTGGATCATTAAAAATTGAATATTTTTCATTTTTTCAAGATATTTCGCGCAGAGAATTCTGAATTTTATCCCCTCTTGTTTTATTAATTTTGTGATTAGGTTTACATCCAAATTCTTTATTGGACGAGCTTCATTTTTCTACAATAAATTTAATAGAGCACATAAAAATATAAATGTTACATAAATTTAACTGATTCGGTTTACGTTGAGGGGCCTTAATTATTATTGGAGCTTTATTAATTGATATTGAATTTTTAATATTAAACATAAGTTTTTGTTTATTTCATATAAATTTAGGTTTAAAAACAATAGTAAGAGATTATATCCATACTGAAAGAATACGCGTAATGTCTTCGTCAGCAATAAAAATTTGCTATATTGAATTGATTCGTTGTGCGGTAGAATTATTTGTGTAAAAATTTTAATTACTATGAATTATATATTATACGATTTATATTCAATATTATTAGAAATTTATATTTTGTTAAACATTGTTGTTTTATTGATTTACGGAGTTTTTTTCAGTTCAACCACTGCGGCTGGTTTTCCAATCTTGAGCGCAAATTTGAGTAGGCTATCAATTCAAATTCTTCTGCTTAGTTTCTGCTTAGCTATATTTCAGGAATTTATAAGTTTAATAAGTTGGAATAATTTTTTAATCTCTGATAATTTTAGCTATGGTGCACAATTAATTGTCTTATTAGTTGTAATTAGTTGATTATTTTTGATTTTTTTCTATTCTATTCAACAAAAAATTATATCATTTGAATTTTGAATTTTAATTTTATTGGCAGTAATTTCTATGTTATTAATAGTAAGAGCATATGATTTATTGAGTATATATTTAACTCTTGAATTGCAAGCTCTTATATTTTATATATTAGCAAGTTTTAAGCGTACCTCAGAGTTTTCTACAGAAGCAGGTTTAAAATATTTTGTTTTAGGGGCATTTGCTTCTGCTCTTCTGCTCTTTGGATCTTCATTAATTTATGGTTTAACAGGTATAAGTAATTTAAATGATTTTTCAAAATTATTTACTGGATTTTTTATTGATGGTTCATTTATTTCGATTGGTGTACGGATTGGTTTAATTTTTATAATTGTAGCTTTATTATTCAAAATTACTGCGAGTCCATTTCATATGTGAGCTCCTGATGTATATGAAGGATCAATGATCACAATTACAGCTTTTTTTTCAACTATTCCGAAATTAACTGCTTTTTCAGTATTATTTCGACTTTTATTTTCTTCTTTTTTCGATTATATAGATTGATGAAGTCTGACTATTTTACCTTGTATTATATTATCGTTAATAATAGGGACTTTAGGTGCTTTTACCCAAACAAAGTGGAAGCGCTTTATGGCTTATAGTTCAATAAATCATATTGGTTTTCTATTACTTGGACTAATGACCGGCACAACGTTAGGTATTTTTAGTACTTTATTTTATCTTTTAGTATATTTAGTAACAACAATAGGAACTTTTGGTTTTATTATGAGTTTAAAGCATTGTAAATATCCAAAGGTTTATCAATCTCGTTATTTAAACAATTTAGTAATGCTTTCTATTACTAATCCTGTGTTAGCATCTACTATTTTAGTTTTTTTATTTTCTATGGCAGGCATCCCTCCATTAGCTGGTTTCTTCTCAAAATTGTTTGTGTTATTAATAGCTATACAAAATAATAATATTGGTATAAGTGTAATTGCCATTAGTATGAGTTGTATTGCGTGTTTTTATTATATTCGATTAATAAAATCTGTTTATTTTGATAAAAAAATCTACTGGCCAATTTTATTTAAAGTAGATAAATCAACTTCGTTGATTTTAGGATTATCTTCAATAATATTGATTGGTTTATGGCTGGATCTAGAATTATTAACTTCTATTTCAACTTTTATGTCGATTTTATAATATAAGAATTTAAAATAAAATGGTTTTTATACTCATAATTTTATTAAAAACGGTTTCTTTAATTTTACCATTGCTTATTGCGGTTGCTTACATGACTCTAGCTGAAAGGAAAGTTATGGCAGCTATGCAAAGAAGAAAAGGACCTAACGTTGTTGGAGTGTTTGGATTATTACAACCATTAGCAGATGGTCTCAAATTATTTGTAAAAGAAACCGTTTTACCTTCTAGTGCTAATACTAGCATTTTTATATTGGCTCCAATTCTTACTTTTTTATTGGCGTTAATTTCATGATGTGTTTTACCTTTAGGTGAAGGGTTAGTGTACTCGGATATAAACGTTGGAGTTTTATATATTTTAGCTATGTCCTCTTTAGGCGTATATGGAATTATTATTTCAGGTTGATCGAGTAATTCAAAGTATGCATTTTTAGGTGCATTACGATCAGCTGCTCAAATGGTCTCTTATGAAGTTTCTATTGGTTTAATTTTAATTAATGTTTTGCTATGTTCAGGTTCTTTAAACTTAACTGAAATTGTATTAGCTCAGCAATCTATTTGATATGCAATCCCTTTGTTTCCTATTTTAATAATGTTTTATATTTCTATCTTAGCAGAAACCAATAGAGCTCCGTTTGATTTACCGGAAGCGGAAGCGGAATTAGTAGCTGGTTATAATGTTGAATATTCTGCTATGGGTTTTGCCTTATTTTTTTTAGGGGAATATGCAAATATGATATTAATGTGTAGTCTAACTACCATTTTATTTTTAGGTGGTTGACTACCTCCTATAAATTTAGTATTATTTTACTGATTACCTCCAACAATTTGATTTGGCTTAAAAACCACTTTATTACTTTTTGGATTTATTTGAGTACGTTCATCTTTTCCAAGATATCGTTATGATCAATTGATGAGAGTTGGCTGAAAAATTCTTTTACCTTTAGCATTAGCTTGGGTATTTTTTGTTGCTGGAATCTTATCAAGTTTTAATTGATTATTTTAATAAAAAATTATATGAAATTAATTTTTAGTGAATATTCAGTAATTTTAATTTTTATTGGGTTGTCATTCTTGTTATCTTCAACAATATTTATACTTTCTTATATAATTACTCCACAAAAAGCTGACCAAGAAAAGGTTAGTGCTTATGAATGTGGGTTTAATCCTTTTGAAGATGCAAGAACTACCTTTGATATTAGATTTTATTTAGTAGCTATTTTATTTTTGATTTTTGATTTAGAAATAAGCTTTCTTTTCCCTTGATCACTTGCTTTAGGTGATTTGCCTTCTTTTGGATTTTGAAGTATGGTTATATTTTTAATTATTTTAACAGTAGGCTTTGTATATGAATGATATAAAGGTGCATTAGAGTGAGAATAAAGGCGTTTTATTTTTAACCTAAAGAGTAAATCTAAGCAATTACTTGATCCCTTTCTGAACTCAAAAGTAAATTTATCTCTACTAAAAATACTATTAGGTATGGAAATTTTAGTCAGTTAAAAACAAATTAATTACAAAATAATGTTATCAACTAAATCGAAATCACTTGTACTTAAAATTCTTTTTACTTCAACGAATATTTTATTTTATTTAACGGATATTAGGGGAGCTGTAATCTTTTGGACTTCTATAGGAGCTCATAAACAAAAAGGTGCAAAAAAAGTAACTTCTACCTCAGTAGAATTAATCTTAAATCATCTCTTTAAAAAAATTAAAGGGTTAGGGTGTAATTATTTACATGTTCAATTAAAAGGCTTTAATAAAAATAAAAAATTAATTCTAAGGTTTTTTAAACAAGCTAAAATAGAAATCCTTTCTATTTATGATCAAACTTCCTTGCCTCATAACGGATGTAAATCACGAAAAATAAAAAGGATTTAAATAGTGAAATAGTTCAATTTGGTTAGAACATTGGAATCATAATCCAAAAGTTATAGGTTCAAATCCTATTTTCACTAGTGGCTAGATGGCAGAATGGTTACGCAAAAGATTGCAAATCTTAATAATATTGGTTCGATCCCAATTCTAGCTTTATTCGAGAGGCTTATACTTAAAAAAATAAAAAAATATGAACGTTACTCTTCAAAGTGCTAAAATGATCGGCGCAGGTTTAGCAACAATAGGCTTAACAGGAGTTGGTGCAGGAGTTGGAATTGTATTTGGGTCATTAGTGATGGCATATGCAAGAAATCCTTCGTTAAAACAACAATTGTTTGGATACACAATTTTAGGTTTCGCGTTAACTGAGGCTGTAGCTTTATTTGCTTTAATGATGGCTTTTTTAATCTTATTTACTTAGAATTCGTTAAGTAGGGTATAACGAAATAGGTATCGTGTTTGCTTTGGGAGCAAAAAGTTACAGGTTCGAATCCTGTTACCCTAAAATTAGTAAGGATGAATGGCTGAGCGGTTGAAAGCATCAATTTTGAAAATTGACATAAGTAATTTATCGTAGGTTCGAATCCTGCTTCATCTGAAAAGTCTAGATAGCTCAGTAGGTAGAGCATAGGATTGAAGATTCTTGAGTCATGGGTTCGAATCCCATTCTGGACAATATAATTTTAAATATATGCTTCAATATGTTTTATTTTTAAATCGACCTTTATCCCCACATTTGACAATATATGCGCCTCAATTGTCGTCTTTGTCGTCAATTTGACACCGATTGTCGGGAGTTTTTATATTAATTTTTCTAATTTTAGAATTTAACTTTATTAATTCAATTTTCTCATGTGGTATTCAAAACTATATTTTAGGTTTTAAGATAGCTTATGAAATAAAAAAATTTTTATTAATTTTAAATTTATCAGTTTTTATTTATCATTCACTTAGTGGAGTACGTTATCTGATTTGGGATTTGGGATTTTTTTTGCATCAAAATTATTTATTCAATTTTATGTTATTTACGAGTTTTGTTTTAATTTTATTATTATTTTCTAATTTATTTATATAATATGTTTTTAACTAAATCGTCACACAAACTTGAACTAAATTATTCAACAAATTTTCAAATATACTTAAGAATATATCGTTGAAATCCTCACCATCAACAAAAACCTTGATTTAATATTTATCCTATATCGTTAAAATATTGCGGCCCTATGATTCTTGATGCTTTATTTCAAATTAAAAATTCCCAGGATTCTTCTCTTAGTTTTAGACGTTCGTGCAGAGAAGGGATTTGCGGTAGTTGCTCAATGAATATAAATGGCGTTAATTCTCTTGCGTGTCTAAAATCATTAGATCAAGAAAGTAAATTTATTACAATTTATCCATTACCTCATATGTATGTTATAAAAGATTTGATTGTAGATTTAACAAGCTTTTATGCTCAATATAAATCGATTAAACCTTGATTAATTAATAGCTCGCTACCAAAAAAAGAACAATTACAATCTAAAAAAGATAGGTTAGAGCTTGATGGGTTATATGAATGTATTTTGTGTGCTTGTTGTTCAGCAAGCTGTCCTAGTTATTGGTGGAATCAAAATATTTATTTAGGCCCTGCAATTTTATTACAAGCATACAGATGAATAGCTGATTCTCGAGATAAAAACATCAATTCTAGACTTAATTTTTTAAATCATAAAATTCGATTATTTCGATGTCATACAATTATGAACTGTAGTAAAACTTGCCCTAAAAATTTAAATCCAGGTAAAGCTATAGCTAATATAAAGCAAGCAATCTTATATATTTAGGCGAAGAATGGGATTCGAACCCATAACCTCTAGATTCACAATCTAGCGCTCAACCTTTAAGCTCTCTTCGCCATAGCGAAAATAACTCAACTGGTAGAGTATAATCTTGCCAAGATTAAAGTTGAGGGTTCGAATCCCTTTTTTCGCTTAAAATTTAATTATTATGATTATAGAAATTTTTTTATTCTCTATATTTTCACTATTTGCGTTAATTTCATCTTTAATGGTGATAACTTTAAAAAATGCAGTGCACTCAGTTCTTTTTTTAATTTTAGTATTTTGTAACGTAGCAGGTTTACTTCTATTATTGGGAGCAGAATTTTTGTCATTTATGTTACTTATTGTTTATGTTGGAGCAATTGCAGTTTTATTTTTATTTGTCGTAATGATGTTAAATGTAAAAATTGATTTATTAGATTTAAATTCTATATCATTAATTCCTTTAGGGTTAATGATTTTTAGTAGTTTATTTTATCAATTTAATTTAACTATCAAAGAACTTTATATTTATAAATCAATATATCAACAGCCAATAATAATATCATGATTAACAGAAGAAAGATTTTTATCGAATATTAAAGTTATTGGAGGGGTACTTTACACTGATTATAGCTTGTTATTCTTATTATCCAGTTTAATCTTATTAATAGCCATGATTGGAGTAATAGTTTTAACGATGCATCAGAGAACCGATGTAAAAAAACAACAAATAGAAGCGCAGCTTATAAGAAGTTCAAAAGGAGCTGTTAAATTTATTAGATTAAGAAAATAAACGGATATGATGAAATAGGTAGACGTCTTAGATTTAGATTCTAAGGGCTTTTAGCTGTGAGGGTTCGAGTCCCTCTATCCGTATAACACCCAAAAATAGATATGTAAATTACATATCTATTTTTGGGTGTTAAATTCTAATAAAAAACGTTCAATTTTTCCTAATAAGGGTAATACAAATAAAAAATAAAAAAAATAATATACACTTGCAATTTGTCCAATTAGAACATAAGGATCTTCTACAGGCATTCCACCAATTCAACCTAAAATGAGACAGCAGCTGATCATTGTCCAATAAAGAAACTTATAAATTGGTCTAAATCTTGAACTTCTAATTTCAGTACTATGTATTCATGGTAATAAAGCTAAAATTAAAATAGCAGCAATCATAGCAATAACTCCACCTAATTTATGAGGAATGCTTCTTAATATAGCGTAAAAAGGTAAGAAATATCATTCAGGAACGATATGAGCAGGGGTAACCATTGGATTAGCTTCAATATAATTATCTGCATGCCCAAGTACATTAGGTGAAAAGTAAACAAAACTGGAAAAAAAAATTAGAAAGACAATTAAACCTAAAAAGTCTTTAATTATGAAATAAGGAAACATAACGATTTTGTCTACATTTGAATCTATACCCATAGGATTACCAGAACCATCTTGGTGCAAAATTGCTAAATGAATTAATGAAAAAGCAGCAATTACGAACGGTAATAGATAGTGAAGACTGAAAAAACGATTTAATGTTGCATTATCTACAGAAAAACCACCTCATAACCAAGTCACAATGTAATCTCCAATAAGAGGAATTGCTGATGCTAAATTAGTTATTACTGTAGCTCCTCATAAACTCATTTGACCTCAAGGTAAAATGTAACCCATGAAAGCTGTCCCCATCATTAAAAAAAATATAATAACACCTAAGACTCAAACTCAATGACGCGGTTTTGTGTAAGATCCAAAATAAAGTCCTCGGAATATATGGATGTAAACAACAATAAAAAACATGGATGCTCCATTTGCATGAATATAACGAAGTAATCATCCATAATTAACATCGCGCATAATATGCTCTACACTCGCAAAAGCTAGATCGACATGAGGTGTATAATGCATAGCTAAAAAAATACCAGTTAAAATTTGAATAATCAAACACATTGCAGAAAGAAATCCAAAATTTCACGCATAATGAATATTTATTGGAGTAGGGTAATCAATTAAGTGATTATTAATAATGGAAATTAGTGGGCGTTTAGCTAGGCGCATATATATTTTTACTTTAAAATTTTGTTTTTGAAATAATACAAGTACTCGCTATTGGACTTGAACCAATAACCTATCTAGGAATGGATTTTAAATCCATCGTGTTTACCTATTTTCACCAAGCGAGTTATACTTATCTGGTGTAAAAGGATTCGAACCTTTACATGATGACATCAAAAGCCATTGCCTTACCTTTTGGCTATACACCAATAAAATACATAGCGGATAACGGGATTCGAACCCGTAAATTTAGTTTGGAAAACTAATGAAATCACCAGTTTTTCTATATCCGCATTAAATAATTTCAAAATATTCCCTTAAAGAAATTTTGTAAAAACAGTTCCATGTAATTAATGGAAAATCTTTAAGATAATATTGATTCAAATTTACAATTTTATTAAGCTTTTTAACAATTAATAAAGCTAATAATTTTGAAGTTTGTTTTTCTAAGCGTTGAGTAAAAATTAATTTTTTCTTATACGATTTTTGGAAATTATTTAATGTAAATTTTTTTAGATTTGCAGTAACAAAAGTTGTTAGTTTAATAAAATGTTGTTTTAAATTAAAAAAATCATTAATCAAAGATTTTGCACTTTGTTGAATACCTAATTCTAATTTTAATAAAAGCAACATAGAATTAAATGAATATTCAATCGAATTATAAATAGATAATGCCTTAGACTCCAAATCATGTTGGATAGAAGACTTAAGCTTATTATAAATCAACCAAGTAAATATAATAAAACAAAGTAATATTAATGATTCCTCGTTCAATAATAAAATATTTTGCGAGATTAATATTAATAATATTAAGATAAGTATAGTGATATTAATCATAGTTTAAAGACCCCCTCATCAATAAATTGATACAAACAAAAATAATCATACGACATCCACAAAATGTCAATATCAGGCTGCTGATTCAAAGCCGAAATGATGTTGCTGAGTTAGCTGGTATTGATTTAAACGAAAAAAACAAACTAATAGGGAAATTGTACCAATAAATACGTGAAATCCGTGAAATCCTGTAGCCATATAAAAGGTAGAACCGTATATACCATCTGAAAGTCTAAAATCAGCCAAATTATATTCATAAGCTTGAAGAGTTGTAAATATTACGGCTAAAAAAATAGTTAAAAATAAACTTAATAACGCTTGAAAACGCAAATTTGCTACTATCGCATGATGAGATCATGTAACTGTACATCCAGATAATAAAAGAATTAATGTGTTTAAAAAAGGAATTTCCCATGGATCAATAACACTTATTCCTTTTGGAGGTCATATTGAACCTATTTCAACTCCAGGTGATAAGCTACTATGAAAAAACGCTCAAAAAAATGCAAAAAAAAATAAGATTTCAGATACAATAAAAAGAATTATCCCATATCGTAAACCTTGCTGAACAATCCCTGTATGATGACCTTCAAATGTTGATTCTCTTATTACATCTCTTCATCAAACAAACATAATAATTAATAAAAATAAAAAACTAACCAATAAAGAAAAACCACCTCTTTTAAAAGCATGCATATACATTACTCCACTAACTGCACATGAAAAAGCTGCTAAAGAAGCTACAAAAGGTCATGGACTAGGGTCCACTAAATGAAAAGGATGTCGTTGTACAGATTTAGAAATTTGAGATAAGAGAGTCATATTAAATTTATTTTAAATTTTTAGAGATCGTTTTTAAAATCCGTTTAATTAAATCCTGCAAAATCAATAATAATTTTGCAGGGATGATTTTATTGGGATAAATCAATATAAAAAAGATAAATCCTAGAAACACAATCTGGGAAGTTGATAATCTCATTTGGATTACTCACTCAATTTATTTGAAATTCAATAAATATATTGTGGTAAAGAAACTGCTTCAACAACGATAGGCATAAACCCATGATTTATACCGCAAATTTCGCTACACTGCCCATAATAAACACCTTCTCTTTTTATAAAAAGAGAAGTTTGATTTAAACGACCTGGGATAGCATCGCATTTAATTCCCAATGAAGGTACTGCTCAACTATGTAGAACATCAGCTGCTGAAACAATTAATCTTATGTGGGTATTAATAGGAACAATCATACGATTATCAACTTCCAAAAGTCTAAGTTGACCATTTTGTAAATCTTCTTCTGATATCATGTAACTATCATACATGATAGCTTCATCATCTTCATTTAAATAATCAGAATATTCGTAACTTCAATACCATTGATGCCCTAGTGTTTTTATTGTAATGGCAGGTGATATTACCTCATCCATTGCGTAAAGTAAAGAAAAAGATGGGATAGCAATAATTAACAATATAAAGGCTGGTGTTACTGTCCAAATAATTTCAATTAATGTTCCGTGCGATAAAGATGAGGGAACTTTATTTTGATGTTGACTAAAATGTCATAATGTACGACCTAACATTCAAGTTACAAATATTGATATTACACAGATAAAAAACATTAGATCATGGTGAAGATTTACAATCCCTTCCATGATAGGTGTTGCTGGATCTTGAAAACCTAGTTGCCAATTTTCAGCTACATCGCTTAGACTTTTAATTGGCAAAAATATTAAGATAAGAAATAATATTAATAGTTTTAGCATATTAGATTATTTTATGGTTTCACAAATTAATGGCATTTCTTCAAACGTATGATATGCTGGTGGTGAAGTTACAGCTCATTCTAAACTTGAATTACCTTGTCTTTCTACACCCTCATCAAAATCTCAAGGAGAATCTACACAAAGATTACTCGAAGTTAAAGAAATAAATACTAAGTAAAAAAAGAATAAAGTACTAAAAGCTGCGATATATGATCCGTAAGATGCTATTAAATTTCAACCTGCATAAGCATCCGGATAATCTGGAATTCTTCTAGGCATACCTGCTAACCCTAAAAAATGCATAGGCATAAAGGTTAAGTTTACTCCAATAAACGTTGATCAGAAATGGATTTGACCTAATATTTCAGGATATTGTACACCAGTAATTTTTCCAAATCAATAATAAAAACCAGCGAAAATAGCGAATACAGCACCCATAGATAATACATAGTGGAAATGAGCCACCACATAATAAGTGTCGTGTAGACTAATATCTAATCCCGAATTAGCTAACACAATTCCTGTTAAACCGCCTATAGTAAATAAAAAAATAAAGCCTATAGTAAATAACATAGGAGTTTTAAAATGAATTGAGCCTTCTCACATTGTGGCTATTCAACTAAATATTTTAATTCCCGTAGGAACTGCAATAATCATAGTTGCAGCTGTAAAATAAGCTCGAGTATCTACGTCTAAACCAACGGTATACATATGATGAGCTCAAACAATAAATCCAAGTACTCCTATAGATACCATAGCATACACCATTCCAATGTAACCAAATACAGGTTTTCTTGAAAAGGTAGAAACTATATGGCTAACCATCCCAAATCCCGGTAAAATTAAAATATAAACCTCTGGATGACCGAAAAATCAGAATAAGTGTTGGTATAATACTGGATCACCTCCCCCAGCTGGATCAAAAAATGATGTATTAAAGTTACGATCAGTTAATAACATTGTAATAGCACCAGCTAGAACCGGTACCGCTAATAATAATAAAAATGCTGTTACAAGTATTGATCAAACAAATAACGGCATTCGATACATTGTTTGCCCAGGATTACGCATATTTAAAATAGTAGAAATAAAATTGATTGCACCTAATATAGACGAAGCTCCAGAGATATGAAGACTAAAAATTGCTAAATCAACAGCTCCTCCCGAATGACTTTGAATCGAGCTTAAAGGAGGATATACAGTCCAACCTGTCCCTACGCCCACCTCTACTATCGCTGATGTTAAAAGTAGACATAAAGAAGGAGGAAGCAATCAAAAAGAAATATTATTTAAGCGGGGAAAAGCCATATCAGGACTACCTATCATTATAGGTACTAACCAATTTCCGAAACCTCCTATTAAAACAGGCATCACCATAAAAAAAATCATTAAAAAAGCATGCGCAGTAATTAATACATTATAAACTTGATGATTTCCTAACAATAAATGATTTCCTGGTTGAGCTAATTCCATTCTAATTAAAATGGACATACAACCACCCAAAATACCAGAAAAGGCACCGAAAATTAGATATAAAGTTCCAATATCTTTATGATTTGTTGAAAAAATTCAACGAAAAATTCAACTAGTTGAAAAAATTGGCATTTTATTTTATAATTTTATACTTTTTTAATCTTTATATTTAGATCGAGAGAGACGGGATTCGAACCCGCAACTTTTAATGCGACAGACTAACACTCAACCTTTGAGTTTCTCCCCCATATTTAAAACTCAACTAATTTTAATTTTAGTGAAATCTTACTTTGTAAAAACCCAACAATTTCTTTCTGAAATTGTTGAGGAAATGAGTCAAATTCAAACAAGAGTGCTCCTTCGCGTACAAACTTACTTTTAGTATACACCAAGCCTTTACCTTTGCCCATCCTTGACTCCAAATTTAATTTTGTCAAAGAATTATTCAATTCGATTAAACCCCAAATTTTGTTTTGTTTAGCACCCAACTTTGCTTTAAATTTCTTACGCAAAGCTCATTGTATTGATTCTCACTTTTCCTTTGTGATACGACCACATGAAATTGCTTTCAATCCGAAAGAACCTGAAGTTAAAAAATTAAATTTTTTTTTACCTTTAATTTTATATTTATTGTGAGTTTTAGTATAAATTTGTTTCATATTAATTTTTATAAATTAGTCAAACTTGAAAGCTACAAGTACCAAGTTTAGTATAAATAACTTTATTATGAAATTCTATAACATTTTTCAAACATGTCAAGGAAAGAAATCCTATATTCTGCTCATAAGTTTTTGCCATTCTATTTCTAGTGTTTTCAAATCTTCCTGAAACTTTTACCTTAAACCCTATTAATTCAAGTTCTTGAGCTGCATTTTTTAAATATACTATTTTTCTTGCCCCAAGCTGATGTTTTAAAAATAAAATTAAATTAGATACAATTTTTTTGAGAGTAAAATTTTGTTCAAAGAGATGATTAACATAAGTTGTTAATAGATTCGCAGTAAGGGTAGACTTCCCAATACAAAATAGTTTTATGTTTGCTTCAACTTCAAACGTATCCTTCAATACTAATTGAGTTTTTTTCATCAAATTTTTGGACAAAATATTATTTGGTAAAAATAAATTAGTATTGTATACAAAACTAATGTTATTACTAGCATATTTTATTATCAAATATTTCCGTACGAATAAACCAACATTCTTAAATTCAATATGTTGGGTAAAAAAATGATTAAATAAAAACTGCTCTTTTAAAAAGTTTAAATATGATTTTTGTTTCTTACCGTACTTTTGTACTATTAAATCTCAAACTTGATTTGTACCAAGTCTAAGCCCAATGGGGTTAGTTTTCTGAGCCATTTATATTGGTTAAGTTAAATTTAAAGTTTTGAATAAATTCGTATTTATAAACTTCATTTATTGCTAAACTTACATTTTATAATCGATCAATCTAATTCTCGTTTAGATTATTCTTGAAAAATTAAAAAAAATTTTTGTACTATTTGATTCTTTCAGCACTTATATTTAATTAACTTAGCTAATAGACTTTGCTATAGGTATAGCAATCAAATTCACTAGAGGTTAATTTATTTCGATCCTCTCGTACTAGAAATAAGTTTTTTTATTTTTCATACTTACAGTAGATAGGGACCGAACTGTCTCACGACGTTCTGAACCCAACTCACGTACCTTTTTAACTAGCGAACAACTAGACCCTTGAAATCTTCTTCAATTTCAGGATAAGATGAGTCGACATCGAGGTATCAAACCGTGACGTCAATACGAACTTTTAGTCACGATGAATCTGTTATCCCTAGAGTTCCTTTTATTTGTTAAGCGGTATTAATTCCACACTTAAATACCGGATCACTATGACTGACTTACGTCTCAATTTGATTTATAAATCTAATTGTCAAGCAAATATTACCATTACGCTTAATTTACCATCGTACACCTCCGTTACAATTTAGGAGGTACTCGTCCCAAGTAAACTCTCTTTTTTGCACTGTTTTAAATAAGTAATTTAATAAGTAAATACAATCTAATATAAGGTGGTGTTTCATTCTAGTAATTTACTCCCACCTACACTATGTAATATAAATAATTTTACAATACAAAATTAGAGTAAAGGATCTAGGGTCTTTCCGTCTTACTGTAAGAAACCTGCATTTTCACAGGTTATGTAATTTCGCCGGGTTTATATTGGAGACAGTAAAGCAATCGTTACGCCATTCATGCAGGACGGAATTTACCCGTCAAGGAATTTCGCTACCTAAGGATTCTTATAGTTAGAACCGCCGTTTACTTAGAATTCAAATTTAAGCTTTTAACTTATCTTTTTCTTTTTTAAGCACTGGGCAGGCATCAGACTCTATACTTTTTTATAAATTAGCAGAGTCCTGTGGTTTTGATAACCAGTCGTTGCTTTTTATTTTATGTTACCTTATTTTATTAAGGTTCTCTTTATTGCGAACGTACAGAGTTAATTTGCCGAGTTCCTTCAATATAATTTGCCCGTTCATTTTAATTTTCTCAATCAGTATACCTGTGTCGGTTTAAGTACGGTCTTATATTCTAATTTTTTCTCGAAAAATTGAAGATTTAATAATATCCCTTTAATTGTTTTATTTAAACCATGCAATTTTTTTTCACATATCTTTGCATACAAATGGTTTTATCAAAAATAAAATTCCTATCAAATTTAGCTTTCGCTTCATTTTTAAGGGCCGACTAACTTAATGTTTCTGAATTTTCATTAAAAACCTTTAACATAAAATGATCTCGATTTAGACAAGATTTACGCTACTCATATCAGCATTTGCTTTTCTGAATCTTTTTTATTTTTTCAAATAAATTTAAATTACAGAATGTTCCACTACCATTAATTAATTAATCTATTACATCGATATATAACTTATAGTCTCTATTATTTTTAACTTTAAGAAAAGAATAGCGAGCTAAAACGCTTTCTCTAATGGAGAGCTGCTTCTAAGCTTACCCTATAACTATTTGTAATTTCTGAAAGTCTTTTTCTCTAAGTTATAATTTTGAGATCTTAGTATATAGGCTGGATTGTTTTCCTTTTGTCTCTTAAACCTTATCGCTTAAAGACTGGCTATGATTGATGATTAAATTTTAATTCGGAGTTATATTAAATTCAGTAAGTTTTTATACCCCATTCTTTAATTAATTGACTCTAGCTTTAATTTACTTAAATCATGTAGTACTTAAATACTTTTCGTGGAAAACCGGCTATCTCCAAGTTTGATTGATCTTTCACCCCTAATCACAAATCATCCCCATATTTTGCTACATATGTGAGTACAGCCCTTCAATTTAACTTAATAAATTTTCAGCTTGTTTGTAACTAGATCACTTGGTTTCAGGTCTAATAAATATTACTTTTGTTTAATCTTATTAATTTATACTTGCAATATATATCAACTTGCTGATTCATTATGCAAAAGGCAAATCGTGGTCTTTTAAACTCCGAAATATATAGAATATTCAATTAACTTAGTTCCTAACGGATGATTTAGTCTTTCTTTCACAATACTCGTTTACTATCGGTTAAAAGTTTTATAAGCTTTAGAAGGTGGTTCTCCTCATATTCACACAAACTATTCGTGCTACTTATGTTACTTTCCATAAACTTTGTTACAGGATTAATACCTTTTATAATATTGCTTCACAAAGTAAATTATTTCGGCTTAATTTGCTTTCATTCACCAATACTTGCAAATTCTCGTTTGATTTTTTTAATGCTACTAAGATGATTCAATTCACATTTTTACTATATAATAAATTTTTGAGTTTTCTCTCAGGAAATTTATAGATCACAAGCCTAAGCTTACTTATAATTTTCGTAGTGCGACGTCCTAAAACTTTTACCAAGACTTTTATTAAATACTCTTTTGAACTTTAAAATCCCTTAACCAAA